AATTCCTGAACTACTTCTTCTGTATCGGGGATCGTCGAAATAAGCAAGAATACTATTTCTACGTAAAATCCCATTTATGGGTATTTCAATCGAGATACCAGAACGGGGCATTAGTTCTTTCTCCCGTTCTTGATCATATTGAAATGGGATGATGAATCTATTTCTTCGCCTTTTCGCCAATAAATCAGAATTCTCGTGGAGAGTGGCAGGATATAGGAAATTCCAATGACCATTAGATATGATTCGATCAGGTCCTGAATAATCAAGAATCCCCTTCCCTTTTTTACTGGAAGGATCCGAACTAAACAATTTGTGTCTCACTCGATCATTAGTCACTGAGAGGTCAGAAATATATCTCCGTTCGACAGAAAGAGAATGAACATTCATTTGATCTTGATCCTTGTGGAGCGAAAAAGTGACTATACTGGATCTGCACGGACCTCCTGATAATATCCATAAATGACTTGTTTTTGGTAAGAGATGAACATTACCATATCTATATTCAGGCGCATGGTACACATCGGTACTCCAGTGCATTTCTCCCTCTGAGTCAGAATAAATATGTTTTCGAGCCCTCTCTTTAAAATTGAAAGTGGATGTTCCAGCGCGAATCTCAGCAATCACTTGTTCTGATTCTACATATTGATCATTTTGAACTAAAAGAAAACTTTTTGGTGGAATATTCACATTATGTAGAATATCCTGACTCTCAATAGTTACATACAGGTCTATATAACATAGAAAAGCAGGATGTCCATGACGTGTACGTGTGGGATGAACCAAATCCTCATTGAATTTTATTTTTCCATTAGAAGGAGCTCGTACATGTTCTGCAGTACCACCTGTAAATACTCCACCGGTATGAAAAGTTCTTAATGTTAGTTGAGTCCCTGGTTCCCCAATTGATTGACCTGCAATAATACCTACTGCTTCTCCCAATTCGACCAGGTCGCCATGAGTGGGACTCCGACCATAACATAATCTACAGATCCAAGATGTACTCCTGCAAATAAAGGGGGTTCGAATATATATTGATTGTGCTCGAAAGGTTATGAATCGATTGACAAGTCCAATACCAATATCTTGATTTCGAGTGGCAATGCATCGTAGACCCATATATATATCGTCTGCTAATACACGACCAATTAGTGTTTGGATCCAAATTTTTTCCGTCATCCCATTTCGAGGACTCACGGAAATACCTCGGATAGTGCCACAATCTGTTCTACGCACAACAATGTGTTGAACTACTTCAACAAGTCTACGCGTGAGGTATCCAGCATCTGATGTTCGTACAGCAGTATCCACAACTCCTTTGCGGGCTCCGTAGCAGGAAATTATATATTCCGTTAAAGAAAGTCCTTCGCGTAAATTGCTTTGAATGGGTAAATCAATCATTTGTCCTTGGGGGTCCGACATTAATCCTCTCATACCTACTAATTGGTGTACCTGAGATGCATTTCCTCTAGCTCCCGAAAAGGACATTATATGGACTGGATTAGAAGGATCAGTCATCCTAAAATTAGGATGCATTTCTTGTCTCAAATATTCACTTGTAGCATACCATATCTCAATGGATTGACGCAATTTTTCTACCGCGTGTACATTCCCATAATGATGGTGCTTTTCTAAAATCAAACTTTGTTGTTCAGCATCTTGGACTAGCCATCCCTTAGAAGGTATTGTTAAAAGATCATCAATTCCTAATGAAATGGATGTAGCAGTGGCTTGCTGGAAACCCAGAGTCTTTACTTGATCCAGGATGTGCGATGTATATGCCATTCCGAAGTGATCTATTAATCTGCTAATAAGTCGTTTCATGGCAGTTGCATCTATCACTTTATTGTGAAAAACCAGATCGGCCCGTTCTGCCATAAGTACCTCCATATTCCGCTGAGTAGGATTCGACAATGGGTTTGATTCAGTGATTTGAAGACTTCCTTTCCTCGATCTTGATTCACGTAGAAATTCAGGAATTATGATACCGGTTGAGCCGTAGAGAACCGAATTCCCACGGTATCACATAATTACTTAGCTTAGGTATCGTATGAGTAGGCCCGACAAAACCCTTGTATGGCTTCTTCTATTTCTCGATAAAAAGAAATATGACCAACAGTTGTTCGAATGTATATACAAAGGATTTCTTTTTTTACACTTCTTACTATTAGATAGTGCCCATAAATCTCATGATAGGTACCCAAAGATTCATATTGAACTTCGATGGGAACTTCTCTTGAGGCAATAACACGTTGATCGAGTCGCCACCGGAGCCACAAAGGACTATCTAAATTGATTCGTTTCTGCCGATAAGCTCCAAGTGCATCATAGGAACTACAAAAATAGGGTTCTTTCTCTTTCGTATACTTATTATCGTCAACCGTTTCATTTTGATAGTTTCTTCGATTACATGGATTATACCTATTTGAACAAATACCTCGACGATTCCCGATCGTTAATATATAGAGTCCAATAAGCATATCTTGAGTTGGTACGGAAATGG